GGACTCCTAATGGATTGAATACCATATCAACGGGCGTTCCATCTTGCAAATAGGGCATATCTTGTCTAGACAAAATCTTAGAAATTATACCCTTATTCCCATGCCTTCCAGCTACTTTATCACCTACTTTGATTTCACGTTTCTGTGAAATATATACACGAATCCTTTCTGGATTATAATTGGAAACCCCTTTTCTATGGATCCATCTCACATCAATAACTCGACCCCTTCCCCCTATAGGTAGTCTTAGAGAAGTTTCTTTTGAAGTGGATACCTGAATGCCAAGTATAGCTCGTAATAATCTATCCTCCGGGGCATATGAAGATTCGCTCGCTGTCTGAGGTGTTAATTTACCTACTAAGATATCACCTGTTTCTATCCAAGATCCCAGCATCACAATTCCATTTCTGTCTAAATTTCGGAGTAAACGAGCCTCTAAATGCGGAATATCCTTAGTGATTCTTTCAGGACCTTGGCTTGTTACATGAGTCTGAATTTCATATTTCCGGATGTGAAAAGAAGTATAAATATCTTCATAGACCAGACGTTCGCTAATTAGTACTGCGTCTTCAAAATTGTAACCTTCCCATGGCATATAAGCTACTAATACATTTTTTCCTAAAGCGAGTTCCCCACCAGCTGTAGCCGCACCACCCGCTAGAATTTGTCCCTTTTTAATGTATTTACCCCGCTTAACCTGAGTTTTTTGATGCATACAAGTATCTTTGTTGGAACGTTGATACATAACTAATGGAATGCTTAGAGTATCCCCATTACTTGAGAAAATGATCTTTTGAGTATCAGTATAAATGATTTTTCCCTTGCGTTCGGCTATAGCTGAAATCCCCGAATCTAGAGCCGTTTGGCCTTCCAACCCAGTTCCAACAATGCACTTCTCGGACCGAGAAAGGGGAACTGCTTGGCGCTGCATATTAGAACTCATTAAAGCTCGATTCGCATCATTATGCTCGATAAAAGGAATGAGGGAAGCTCCAATCGAAAAATATTGGAAGGGAAAAATGCTTCTAAGATGAATCTCTTCCCATGCAATAGTCAGGAATTCTTGACGATATCGAGCAGGAACAACCTGTTGTTCTTGAATACCCCGATTCAAGGCCAAAGAATTTCCTGCTGCTACCATATAATATTCATCTATATTTGGTGATAAATAAACCATCTGTGCCTCTTTTGATCTCTCAGATAATTTATAAAACGGACTCTCTATAGATCCCCAATAACCAACCTTCACATGAATAGCTAATGATCCAATAAGTCCAACATTGATTCCTTCGGACGTGTCAATAGGACAAATACGTCCATAGTGACTCGGGTGGATATCTCGTATCCGAAAACTAGCAGTTCGCCCCGTCAATCCTCCAGGACCCAAATAACTCCATTTTCGCCCATGAACAATTTGTGTCAACGGATTAGTTCGATCCAAAACTTGAGATAAGGGGTGTAGGCCAAAAAACGATTCATAAGTAGTTGTTAATGAAGTTGAAGTTACCAAATTTTGAGGAGTCGGTATCAATTTATGCCTGATTGCTCCACATATAGTTCCTCGAACCGTATTTTCTAAACGAACAAGAGCCAATCCGAATTGATCCTGTAATAGATCTGCTACAGAACGAATACGTTTATTTTTCAAGTGATTCATATCGTCAAGTGTACCCATTCCCAATTTCATTCCAATCAAATGATCCACAGCAGCCAATAGATCTCGTGGTAACAAAAAAGTATTGTTTTGGGGTATATCAAGATTCAGTCTCCGGTTCATATTTCGTCGACCAATCTTTCCTAATTCACATCTTTGTTGAAAAAATTTCTTTTGTAATTCCTTGCATAAGGACTCAGAAAATACCGGATCCCCCCCTACACAGGCAAATTGTTGATAAAACTCCAAAATAGCACTTTCTTTTGACCCAATATTTTTTTTCTCTTTATCATTCGGGAAAGACAAGAAAATCTCAGGGTAACAAACATTATCTAGAATTTCTCTTATATTCGAACCCATAGCTGATGATAGAACTAGAATAGATATTTTTTGTTTTCTACTTACACGGGCCCATATCCTTGCTTTTCTATCAATTTCTAATTCCGACCTTCCCCCCCAATCCGATATTATAGTACTGGTATAGACAGAAATTCCGTTATGTTCCAATTCTGAACGGTAGTAAATACCGGGACTTTGCAATATTTGGTTGATCACAATTCGGTATATTCCATTTACTATAGAGGTTCCAAAAGAATTCATTATAGGGATGTTTCCAATAAAAACGGTTTGTTCTTGCATATTTCTACCGGTTTTCCAAATTAAGACCGCGGGTACATATAATTCAGAAGAATATGTGAGTGATTCATACACAGCATCTCTTTCTTTTATCAAGGGCTCTACCAATTGATATGTTTCCACAAATAATTGAAATTCAATTTCTTGATCTCTATCTTCAATTTTTTGAAACTTATGAAATTCTTCCGTCAAGCCCTGATTAATGAACCTACAAAATCCCTCAAATTGTATCTGACTAAATCCAGGTATTGTGGACATTCCCTCATTTCCATTCTGGAGCATCTTAATCTGAAGTTTCCTCTTTATTGAAAAAATCCCATTATTGGCTTGGCTCACTATTCATCGAACCCTACCTATTGATCTAGCAATGATGGAATGGATATTCTGTTTACTGAATCACATAAAATTTTAGTCAACTCCATCCATATATATCATACATATGAACGGAAGCAAGACAGAGAAATGGAGGGCCTTTTCGATGCAAATTCGAATTTGAGCTTGAGCTAGGTACAAATAGAAAGAAATGGAAATTGATAAAGCATTCCTGGGAAAAATTCTGTCACTTAGGCTGATGGAGTCTTTTATCGGATATCTAAATTGATCCAATTTAGACCTAATTCTTTTATTATGATATTACGATCAGGGTACAAAAAAATAAAAAATCAATGAATTCAGGATTGAATCTGCTCTCTATGAATAAGATAAAATAAAAACAGAAGAAAACAGCATAGAGTTTCTCTTTTTTTAGCACACGCAATTGAATGTTCAAAAAGGAATTCGCAAATCTTTTTTTGTTTGGTAGTAGAATTTCTAAAATACAATGGAATTGCGTACGTATATAGTCATAGGAGTCATCTTTAGGAAGTACATGCCAATATAGCTATCTAGCTATCCGTATATCACATCTTTTATCATAATTGAACTTGGTGCAACATAGGTTCGGTCGCACTCTATCATAATGTCTATCTTCTATTCATATTCAATGAAATATTCAAGCACGATGATCCTATATAGGGATAGGATATGTGCATAAGAAATAGACCCGGGCTCGGTATCCACGTATAAAAATATCTGTTCTGGAGTTTACACTGTTCTGGGGTTTACATATACACATAGATTTTCTTATAATTAGAATTGATAATGTAATTGATAATGATTAGTCGTAAATCAATTGGATTTTGCATCCATTAAGATAATACAAATGGAGATACAAAATTAAGAGCTGTTCGCTAATTCAAAGTAAGAAAAGTAAGTAAGAGTAAAAGAGTAACTAAGTAAATAGTTAATGAAAGAAAGAGTGAATTATTCTAAATTGCCCTGCATTTTACAGTCTGTGCTGTGACCGGGGCCGGGAATCTTTTCACTTTTCTATCAAATCTAGAGAAAAGTGAAAAGAGAAGGTAAGTTTTTAAGCGACGCGTGTTTTGAGATAAAATAAATCGAAGAAAAGAATAGAAACAGGATCCAATAAAAAGGAGGAATTCTTTTTTGGAAAAAGATAAGTACAATGGGATTCAAGATCCAAAAATAAAAGAAATTAAAAAATTCAAATCAAAACAAAATGAGGAGAGGAATAGAAATAGAATAATAATAAAGAAATAATAAATAGGATTCTAGAAATTCTAGAAAGATAAGAATATATAATTTCTTTATTTCTTTATATTTCTTTATCCATTTTGGATGAAATTTGGCGGCATGGCCAAGTGGTAAGGCGGGGGACTGCAAATCCTTTATCCCCAGTTCGAATCTGGGTGTCGCCTGATCAACAAAAAAAGACTTGGAATTTCTTAATCCTGTTGATCGAACTTGACGAATCCTTGTCCCGCAAAAGCATAGGCAAGGGCTAGGTCTGTCGATACTTTATTTTGAGAACCCGTAGGGCCTATAAAAAAAAAGACTGTCATCTTTTTTCTCAAAATCTGGGTTCTGAGTGTGGCTCAAACGGGTACCAATAAATCTGAAGCAACCCAATCTTCTTAATGATTGGTTTGGGCTATTCTGAATTGAATCAAATAAAAGAAATAGTGAGAATAATTCTGGGCATCAGAACTATGAAAGTAAGAATAAAGTAAGAAGTCGGAAATCTTGGTATACAAAGGTTCCTAAGAGACACTCCATTTTGGTAAGAAAGGATTATAAAAAAGACTATAAAGACTCCCTAATTATTTTACACTATAACTTCCTTAATATTGAAATATTGAGGTAGTGTCTACTAACTCTGTCTGCGATGAGATTATATTGGATAGGCTGATGGTAAATTCATTTAATAATTGTGGAAAGAACTGATTTGTATCCAGACTCACTAGAGGCTCTGAGTGCTGCTCCTAAATTGAATCAGAATGGTTTAACGGCTCTTCTTTTTTTCTTATATCTTATATTTTCTTTCATTCTCTTTTTCTTTATATTTGTATATTTTTTGTATATTTTATTTGATTTTTTCTTATTCTATATTTCTTTTTTTTTCAATTCTTTCTATTTCAATAGAATTCTATTGAATAAGAAATCTAGGAAATTTTTATGAGTGGATTTATGAAATTGTTTCATAAAGAGCCGTAAGTAAGAATCCTATTTTGACTCTGCACCATTCATTCCACTATGATTATGAATCAATAATGGAAGAATTCCTTCAATAGGGGACATCATTCACATGGATATAGTAAGTCTCGCTTGGGCTGCTTTAATGGTAGTGTTTACATTTTCTCTTTCACTT